GATTACCAAGGAATAGAGACTTTACAAATAAAGCCCGAAGATTGGCATTCCATTGCTGTCATTTTATATGTATATGGTTACAATTATTTGCGTTCACAATGTTCCTATGATGTAGCACCAGGGGGGCTTTTAGCTAGCGTATATCATCTTACGAGAATAGAGTATGGTATAGATCAACCAGAAGAAGTATGTATAAAAGTATTTGTCCCAAGGAAGAATCCTAGAATTCCATCCGTTTTCTGGATTTGGAAAAGTGTGGATTTTCAAGAAAGGGAATCCTATGATATGCTGGGAATCATTTATGAGAATCATCCACGTCTCAAACGTATCTTAATGCCAGAAAGTTGGATAGGGTGGCCCTTACGTAAGGATTATATTGCTCCCAATTTTTATGAAATACAAGATGCTCATTGAATAAAATAATAAGAAACTAATCTTCAGTCTTAGGTATTCAAGGAATATTTGTACACTTCTTTATAGATCACCAGAGTCATTGAAGTCTCATTCATATTCGTATGGATAGACTAAAAAAAAATACAATTATGGATTCAATGAATTCTCAAATTTGGACGATATTTATTTGGGGCGAGCCGATGACCTAAACAAATTCTGCATGATGAACTTTGTACCGCACAAAGCCTTTAGATGAGCAATAAAAAGTCACATAACATAAAAGAGACTGAAGAAATCGAAGATGAAAGAAAATAAACACAAAGAACTGCAAGAGGATCGGATTCTATTTATACTCTATCTAAGATGAATCTTGGAAATTTTCACTCGTCAACTCCTATAGACTAGACTTTTCGGTTTTTTAACTAACTAATTTTAGTTTAATCTTTCGAATCTATATGAAATATGAAGTATTAAATGAAGTATTAACATTCTTTTTGACCGAGAGGAGACACATTATGAACAAATAAAATGAAAATAAAAAAGACGAGTAAAGATAATCGAATTTTTTTTACATAGTTTTTTATAACATAAACTTTTATAATAAAAACTCTTTATTCATCTAGATCTAGAAAGGCTATATATCTAGATGGATAAGTTAAGTATATATCATGTATGGTCCATACCATTACTGAATATCTATGTTGATCTATATCAGATCGAAATTTCATTAAATTGTAGAATGGATACTTAATACACAAATTAATCATGTGCCAGGAACCAGATTTGAACTGGTGACACGAGGATTTTCAGTCCTCTGCTCTACCAACTGAGCTATCCCGACTGTTTTACCCAACCATTTTAGTCACGTCGTCTTACTCATTTTACTAAATTTTAGTAAAAAATTTTGGCCTATGTGAATTAAACATAAACAAGTCAATTTTAAAAAGACGAAAAAATATTCTAAAGGCTTATCCAGACCTGAAATTTTTTGTATCTTAAAAAAAAAGAACTTCGTAAATTTCAATTCGACTAATGATTTGGATTGTTAATCATTCCAATTTCCAATGAATTGAAATTTATTGTTTTGCTCAAAGATGGGCATTTGTAGGTGTATGATATCTATAGATTTGTAAAAAAAAAAATACAGCCCAAATATGTTTGTCAAAGAATGGAATGAATGAGAAAGATAACGAAATTTGAACCGTTAACTAAAAGAGAGAATGGGATAAAAATAATTAAGGAGCCGAGCCGTCCTTTTTTGGGGATAGAGGGACTTGAACCCTCACGATTTCTAAAGTCGACGGATTTTCCTCTTACTATAAATTGCCTTGTTGTCGATATTGACAGGTAGAATGGGACTCTATCTTTATTCTCGTCCGATTAGTCAGTTATCTATCAGACTATGAAGTGAATGGTTTGATGAATTAATATTCAATCCTTTCCTCAATTTGGAATCAAGTCAATTATTTTTTTTTATATATTTATATATAAAAAATATATAAAGATAAAAAAGAAATTAAAGATAAAAAAAAATATGAATATGGATTATGGATTCACGGCCCTATTAATCATTTGAGATAGTATTTTAGTACTATGTATATATGGTTATACTTTACTTTCTTTATCCTTTCGGGGGTTTTGACAGAAGGTTTACTTTACTAATGCAACGCAGTCAACCTCATTTATTAGAACAGCTTCCATTGAGTCTCTGCACCTATCCTTCCTTTTTTTTTCTGTCTTTATGAAACTTTTTTTGTTTTCGGAAAACAGGATTTGGCTCAGGATTGCCCATTTTTAATTCCAGGGTTTCTCTGAATTTGAAAGTTATCACTTAGTAAGTTTCCATACCAAGGCTCAATCCAATTAAGTCCGTAGCGTCTACCAATTTCGCCATATCCCCTTTTTTGCTTTGAGATTAAGATCTTATTATTATCCCCCTTTTTCATTTGTATTCTACTGGAACTGTTGAAGTCATTAGATAGTGATTCCTATAAAAAGCCTTTTTTTTATTTCTTGTCTATCTTCTTTCATCTCTAGCAGAGACCCTTATTTAGTCTAATCAGAAAGGATTCTATCATTTCTCTATCCGCAATTCAATATAGATGTA